AGTAATTAATATTAACATAATAGAAGTAAGTGGGTCAACTAAATAGCCAAATTCTAAAGAAAAGTCATTATTTATAGTCCAAGACCATATAGATAGATATATAGAAGGGTTATTTACTTGTTGAATAGCTAGATAGGTTGAAAAAAGCATAATTATACTTAACAATAAAACACTTGGAAAAACCCACATACGGCGAAGACTTTTTGTTGCCGTTGGAAAAAGTAGAAGTCCTACTCCTATTAATATAGGAACAGGAAGTGAGATGAAAGTTATAATCCAGAAATATTGATATATATATTCCATAAAAATAAATAAAAAAGTCTTTTTATTTTTATCTTAATTAATTGGTTCTGATTTACCGGCTCTTATTTCTTTTGAAATGAAAGGGGTCAGTTAATAAAATAAAAAATTCAAATAAACAAAATATCGAATTTTATAATTATTCTGAATCTTTTTCAACTATTTGAATTTAAATATTTAAAATCAAGAAGTTAAAATTCGTCAAATGATATGAAGAAATTACTATTGAAAAAAAAACTAGTACTTTGTATTACAATTCAATTATTATTAAGTAAAGTTTGATGAAGATCCAAAAAATGAAAATTTCCATTTTCATTATTATTTCGTATTACACTAATTTATATATATTGATAGAGCAAAGACAAATAATTACACCAAAAGCAGTATTTGATCTGAATCATAAAAAAAACCATAACTTATCCCCAAAAAGTTATTTCTTTTTTGGGTTATTTCAAATCATTAACCAATTGATTTTGGAACTGATTGATTGTCTTTTATTGTAAGATTATTGTAATAAAAGACTTTTATATTTTTAGGACAGGCTCTGATCTACAAACTATGACATCCAAAACTTGACTTTACATAAAAAAAAAAGAGGAATTACTAAAATAGCTTTTAGAAAATTATTTATCTTGGCGTTTTTAGTTTTTAACAGATAACAGATTAAGTACTAGTCTCTTGCACATTTTAAAATTAAAATTAGATATACTCTTGCTCTTTTTGCGAGCTTGACCAATTCAATTTTCTAATTAATAGAAAAAAAATATTAATTAATTAGGGCTTGGTTTAGTAAAACTTTGGATGTTTTTTATTATGTATTGTATTTTTGCTCTTTTTATTACCTGTATAAATCAATGTAGGACGACAAAAAAAAAGAAACTAGACAGAGATATAAAACAGAGATATAAAGAGAGGTATAGTCTTTTTGTTTGTATTTTTTTTTTTTTTTTTTTGATTATCATATCAACGTTAATTAATTAGATTTATACGGCATAGCAAATTTTATAGATATGGATTTGAATGAGTATAGAAGAGGACCAATAAAATAAATATGAATTATTCGATATTGTATGGAATAGAAAAATGATTTTTTTTTTATTATTTTGTTCCCAGTACTATTATTTTATTTAGTATTTAGTTACGCGATTTTCTATATTTATATTTTTATGAAGGGAGTACAATCTAGAAAATAAATAGATAACTAGATAATTAATAATAAAAATAAAGAACAATTGGTTTTGAACAATAGATGTCTTTGACATCCAACTATAGCAATTAAATACTTATTATAATTTTTAATGGCAGTTCCGAAAAAACGTACTTCTATCTCAAAAAAGCGGATTCGTAAAAATATTTGGAAAAAGAAAGGATATTGGGCAGCATTGAAAGCTTTTTCGTTAGGTAAATCTCTTTCTACAAGGAATTCAAAAAGTTTTTTTTATCCAACAAATAAATAATTAAAGAATAATTTGAGTTGTTCTGGCTCGAAAGACAGTCAGTCTAATTTGTTTATAATTGGAAATTTTTTAGAATTTCTTTATTTATAAGTTGTATTTTATTTTATAAGTTAAAAAATTTCTAAAAATTAAAATTTGTATTATATTATAATTATTATAATAAATATTAATTAAATATTAATACTTTTAGAATTTTAGAATGCAAATTAATACTTTATACTTAATTTATATAATTAAATACTTTATTTATATAAATAATTAATTTTAAATAATACTAAAAAAATTATAAAAATTATATTAACTTATAATTATATTCATTAACTTATATTATATAATGTATTAATATAGATAAATATATATTTATCTAAATATATAGATAATAAAAAATATCTAAATAGAAATAAAAGGAAAACTGGGTATTCTCTAATGTTTTGACCCGATCAATAGCAATATTAAATTGAATTAGTTTCGCTTTTATAATAAAAATAAAAAAAGGATTCTTGTGTCTACTAAATTTAAAGTATAATACTATACTTCTTTGTTTGAAAAAAGAATAAACGCAAGCACAAGATTAACCTTTCTTTTGAGTAGGCTTTATTGTTTTTAGGGTGGGGAAAATAAGAATCCCCATCGATTCAATAATAAAAAACCTTTCTCTTTTATTTATATTATTTTATACTGTAAAAGCATAACTATAGTATATTTAATAGATTTAAAATATATAAATCTATTTATTAAAATAA